AGTACAACAGCTGTATCTTATCTTATAGCCCGGCGCGGCGGGTCGCCTTTTGAAGATAGATAGCCGCCCCCCTTTTGAATTCTTTAGATAGAAGAAAGATATCTATTAGATAGATAAGGAGTAGGTGGGTGAGTGAGTCCTCACTGACCTGAGCGATTTCGATCACCTAGCAGGCAGCTGAAGCCGAGGCGTATCATCAGATTTGACTAAGAAGGAAGGAACTCGAAGTGAGACGGCACCGTCTTGTGCAACGCAACGATAGTTGGCCCTCTATCATCTTCTATCTGGTAGACTTGGTCAAAGGGCCCCTCCATTCCCTGGATCGACCGCAGCTGCCCCAGGGGGGGTTGGGGGGAGATCGACGTTCCTTGCCAACTATCGACCCCGATCCCGATCTCTTTTCATTTGTTTTGGGTATTACCAAACCTAGCCTAGCCTTCGTCAATCACACTAAAGCAGAGCACCCAACTATGGCAAGGCCTCCTTAATGGTTAGGTTAGTCAATCCGGCCCGAGACGCGTTCGTTGACAAAACCGCCGGAGACCTTTCAATAGAGCGGAGGCGAACTGATCAACGATAAACAGCCCTACTCACTACAAACGAATACACCACGACGATCGAACTGCACTCATGCCTCTCCCGCATCAAGTTGACCGCCACCACCCCCCCCTACGTAGTGATTCTATCAATCATGTACGTAGGTAGGACCCTCCATTCTGATTGGTAGATCATGAATAACAAAAAAACCAATTTGCACCAGGCGCACTGCGCTTTCCCTTGCCCAGATGTTCGCCTTTCTAAGTCAAGTAATGGTGACCCGCCGAAGACTGGAGCCTCGTAACATGTTGACGAAGACCTCCGAACTGAGGGTTCGGTCAGTAGAGGGGACGACTTTGCCTCCCCGGAAGAAGAATAGCCCCGCTCTCTAGCCGACTGATCCCGTTGATCATATAACTGGGAGGGAACGTGTCACATTCGAGGTGAACGATCGGACCTCTAATCACCACGATGAGGCTGGTCCCTCTTTTAGTAGACTCCGCTATGAATGAAGAAATGAATGCCGGGCTCTTTCTTTCACTGCTAACCCCAAGAAGTTTCTTAATGCTGATCACTTCTTTGACGGCATCACCCCGAGCTTGTGGTCCTCCTTTGAGTGTGGGTTCAATTGGATGAATCTGTCAAGTCAAGGTCAACGTACGTAGCAGCAAGGATGGTGCATCGCCTCTTTCTCGTTCTCGCTCGGGAGCCAAAACGAACACGCCTGCTACCTACTGTACTGGACCTTCGACCAGGCATTCTACCCTTGTCGAATCGGAACCAACCACCACTGCACTGCGCTCGAACAGTTGAGCGGCCGCCGGCCAGCAACTTCCGTGCACAGACATAGATTCATTCTTCGTACCTGGTCCAGCCTCACAACCCTTCGCGGGTTGGTAAGAAGTCAGTCGTCGGTTGGTAAGACGGAATTGGACAAAGAAAAGAGAGTGCTCGACCGGAACAACGGCCAGCAAAGACCGTAATTACATAGATAACTGCTCCTCTCGGTCGAACCGTACGGCGGCCGGAAAGAAAGACGACCTCACCTTCTCTTAGATGGTCTCAGTGAGAGCTACTGTAGTATCCCCCGTTGACCTTCTTTTGTAGATAGAATCTTCAATGAGTGGAAACAAGACCAGACTTGCTCCGCAGTACGAGCCTCATACAGAGCTGCGCCCCATTGATATGATGAGAAGAAGAGGGGCCGCCCTCTTTTCTTTTCCGCACCAATCCTTATTTACTACTCCATTTTTTTGGGGTGTATAGCTCAGTTGGTAGAGCATTGGGCTTTTAACCTAATGGTCGCAGGTTCAAGTCCTGCTATACCCAAACCTACCTTACACTCTACTATGAGTAAGGATGCATAGTCGCGTTCAAAGATCATTGGTCGGGGTGAGGTAAGGAGTAGTATCAGAGTGGCTCGGTCGGTCATCGATAGGCCTCTCCTTATTCATTCTATAGGGCGGGGCTGCGGACCAACAATCCATAGTAGAGGGCTGGCTCATCAATCGAACACGGAGCGGAGCATCTGGGGCGGAGAGCAGCTTAGCAGCTGCTTAGCGAAGAGGCTGAAAGTTTTCAATAGCGAAATAGCTATTGTTATACCTTAGCTTCGCTCCCCTACTGAAAAGGGGCAAAGCCGCTTCGCACCACTGAAGCTTATAGATAAACAAATTGTACCGATGAGGCCCGACTAGAATCTAAGGATAAGCTGACTAGAGTCGGTTTTTGGGAACCAGTGCTCTTGAGGGCTAACTACTGGGCCAGATCGGAATGGTGGTCCGAGAAGCCTTACCGAAGAAACCAAACCACCGCCGAGCAGCAAGCAGCTTCTTCAGAAGGCGCGGGATTGGTAAGGCTCTTCTCCTTCTGATGTTCTACGAATCTACAGATCTCAAGAAGAACGAGCTAGGGTGACGAAAAGAGATAAGCATTATGACTCGATGACTAAGCGTGATGATTA